GGCCAGAATTTTCGATTTTGTGAGGATCAATCAAATAAGGTTTTCGTTAGAAAAAGATTCTATAAAAGCAATGATAAATAGATACTAATAGAGCAAGAAAAGAAGGAAATAAAAAAAAACATAGTATAGAAAAGATATCCAAAATTATATCGAAATCACTATCCTACCCTTAGTTTTTATTTCCTTAATTTAATTGAATTTCGTTTGATTAGGGCAAAGTTCCTTAAAAACCTCTGCCTTTTTTAAAATATCCTGAACAGTTCCTGTAGGCTGAGCTCCTTTTTCAAGGAAATAGAGAATAGCGGGAACGTTTAAATAAGTTTGATTCTTGATCGGATCATAAAAACCCACTTTCCGAAGATCTCTTCCTTCTCTTCGGGATCGAACATCAATTGCAACGATTCGATAGACGGCTCATCGGGATAGATGTAAATGAAAAAGAACCCCCCCCTAGAACCGTATAGGAAGTTTTCTCCTCGTACGGCTCGAGAAAAATGATTTGAAGTTTTGTCTATGGATAAAATTATAATAAATAGTAAAGGAATCCGTAAAAGAAATTAGCCTATAATTTAACTCATAGTCATTTTTATTTAAATTTAATTTCCTTCCTGAAAACTAAAAAATCATTTGTACTCATAACTCAAGTTCAATAATTATCAAATATATTAAAGAAAATTAAGATATTTTTTTATTGAGTGGTCTTTAACCCCCCTTTTGTCTCGTTGAAAATCTATTTGGATTCTTTATTCGGATCTGTGAGACAATTGAAGCGGTGTTTCCTTGTTCTGGGATCCTTTATCTTTGTTTTAAATCATTGGGTTTAGACATTACTTCGGTGCTTCTTAATCCTTTCAAAATGGTAGCAACATACCCCTTTTGTGATTTCTTTCTAGAATCATACCGACGGTTGATTCGTGCGCGATACACTGTGGATCGAAAAAGTTTTGCGGTTCCAACAATTTTTTTTTGAATTGAAAATTTGCTCGAATCGGATCCTTTCGATTTCTATATCGAAGATATACTTACGAAGTTGTTCCAATTTATTGATTGGCATTAACCCTAGATCGTTGCCCCTGAGAAATTAATCAATACTTTCTACTCGAGCTCCATCATGAACTATTTACATTACAACCCAATAAAAACAACCCAATAAAAAAAGAAGGGTTCTAGTAGAATAGAACAAACGACGTCGAGCCAAGAGCACCTTCATTCCTATATAAAATAAAATGGTGGATGTAAGAATAAAAATCCACACCGGATCGTGTCCTTCAAGTCGCACGTTGCTTTCTACCACATCGTTTTAAACGAAGTTTTACCATAACATTCCTCTAATTTGGAACCAGTATGGAATTGATTCAATTATGGAATCATGAATAGTCATTGGTTCAGTCGGTACAGAGACATAGTCATTTATATTTTTTCTTAGCTACATAGATAATAAATATTTTTCTGAAGAAATCTTAGCAAGACCCGGGCTTTTTTTGTATGAACGGAACTTTTTTCTATAAATCTATATCTAAAAAAAATATCTAAAAGAAATATCCAGAAATCTAAATATAGAAATAACATAACTAACAGAAATAACACGAATAAATAAATTCTATTTGACTCTGCCTGTTCAAGTGACTCAATAAGATAGACTGACCCATTTCCAACTTCTCAAAGATTCAACCCATAAGGAATCATTACAAATCTTGATAATTGAAAAAGTTTCCTACTTCGACATCATTATTTGAGTCAAGTTTTACTTTTACAGTAAAGCCTACATTTGATTATCATAAGAAATAAGAATCTCTGTTTCTTTTCGAATAGAATTGTCAATGATTTAAAGCAAATAAGCTAAATGGATCGAACAATAAAAAGAAATATCATTGTTAAATATTTAAATTTGAATATTTTAGGGATGCAAATTCTTTTTCACAAAAATAGAAAGACTATTGTCACTGAAATAGGATAACAATACATACCTATAGGCTACGCACTTCCTCGTTTTATATGTATTTTCATATTTTGTTTAACCTGAGGTTAAGTAATCTTTCTGCAACTGTGATCTATGTCCCATCTTATCTTTATCTGGATCACAAAAGGATTCAGTTACATTTGCATGTCATTTGAACTCGATTTAGTTCAGTTTGTGAAAAACTGAGATATGATTCCGAAAAGAATCATTCAAAATCAAAAAAGAAAGAAGAATAATATTCTATCCAATATTAGACCTTGAAACAGAACCTTGTTGAACAAAAAAGATGTATTCGGATACAATGGATATGCTCTGGGACGGAAGGATTCGAACCTCCGAATAGCGGGACCAAAACCCGTTGCCTTACCACTTGGCTACGCCCCATTTATATTTTTATTGGACACTAATACTAATAAAGAATAATATTGGTATTAAGTGTTCGTCAATTCCAGCCCAACTATCTATAGAAAATCTTTCTTCTTTATTCTTCTTTATAGAATATTATAGAATATATTATAGATTCGTGCTAGGATTTTGACATGTGTATATCTAGAATTCAACTGAATTTATTGATCATTACATACAATTCAATTAAGATATTGTATGAAAGTATGATTTCTTCTATTCTCCTTTGAGAATTGGAGGATTTTTGATTGAGCGGAAAAAGAAGGAGTTTTTTGTCTACCTTACTTTCTTCATTTTTCCTTATATAAATAACTCAATCAAAATGCAATTATCTCGACGAACAAAATGTCTGTTATGCTTAATATCTTTAGTTTGATCTGTCTTAATTCTGCCCTTTATCCGAGTAGTCTTTTCTTCGCCAAATTGCCCGAAGCCTATGCTTTTTTGAATCCAATCGTAGATGTTATGCCAGTCATACCCCTGTTCTTTTTTCTTTTAGCCTTTGTTTGGCAAGCTGCTGTAAGTTTTCGATAAGATCTTGAATACTATCCTAGAAAATTCATGATTTATTCGAGAAAAATTATAACAATTGATAAGATCAAATAAATCTGGGAGTATGAACCTTCAATTCAAACATTGAAATTCTTGGATAGCCGCATTTGGCTCGCCCCATTTCCCGATTCTAATCCTTTTTCCGGCGAAAGACCTTATTAGGTTAGGGTCCCTTAGAATATCTAATTGTGGGTATGAAAGTGATTTGTGATAATCAAAGACTCTTATTACAAATTTAAATATTACAAATTTAAACTTCAGTTGAATTTCTGAACATTCTTTTCTATTTATAGAATTCATTTCTTGGTGTCAAAATAGGATATGTGATATAAAAATGGAGGATCTATTATCTTTTCTCGTTTTTCTTTTTCAAAAAATGATCTTGGAGGTTGTGTAATGCTTACTCTCAAACTTTTCGTTTACACAGTAGTAATATTCTTTGTTTCTCTCTTCATCTTTGGATTCCTATCCAATGATCCAGGACGTAATCCTGGACGTGAAGAATAAAATAAAAATTTCGTTTTTCTTGCTTGATTTTACAATTTTCTTAAGATTTTATTTTATATATTCATATTCCATACGTTTAACTAGTAAAAAAATCAAAAGGGGTTTGCGAAATTTGAAAGAAAAAAATAGAAAGTCATCAACGGAAACGGAAAGAGAGGGATTCGAACCCTCGGTACGAATAACTCGTACAACGGATTAGCAATCCGCCGCTTTCGTCCACTCAGCCATCTCTCCCAATTGAAAAAGATAATTACTATGTTACATTACACATCAAGTAAGGATTAATGAAAGTATTTCTTTCACATTCTTTATCGTTATTATATAATTAGCAATTCCATTTAGATGCTCGAAAGATCCAAATAGAAAGATAAATAAAGAAGCCCTTCTTGCTTTTATTTTGTTCGAAGTGCCTTTTGGGCCTGGCCCGGTCAATACCCAGCCGGGCCTTTTTTTGTTCCAACGAATTCCATATATTTATAGGTATAGGAAACATACTCTAAAAAAGATACCCAATTTGGTATCTGTGTAAGAATTTCCATTGTGGGGTTTACATATACTTATCATTTTTGTTATAATGGAAATTGAAAGGATTAAGAATCAATTAAGTATCTTTTGTAGTTTCTTATGTCATTAGGCAAACCCAATTTTAGATTAAAATCCAAGAATCATTCAGGAATTCTCAGTCAACGAATAGTTAATGGTTCCCATTTGTCATAAATTTTGGCTTTTTTGAATGAAAATATACATTTGATTTTTCAATAGAAAAGTGAGGGGAAGTTTTTCGACATTGTATGTTTTGAGATACTATACAATCAATCGAAGGGGTGGTCAAACAAAAGGGGAAAAGGGTTTCTTTTAGAATTTTTATAAATTTAGAAAAAAAGGATTAAATTAAAAAAGGGATGCAAGTACAATAAACTAAAGTTTAGTAATCCAACCCAGAAAATTTTATCCTATTTTGTATCGTTTTGGCGGCATGGCCGAGTGGTAAGGCGGGGGACTGCAAATCCTTTTTCCCCAGTTCAAATCCGGGTGCCGCCTCATCAACAAACGAATAAAAATTTATTATCTGCTGATATAAATCACCCAAATTTTACCCAGCAGAACAGAATAAGGCGATTGTTGATACTTGGTTGATTCTAAACATCTGTTCTGGGGATTTTGTAAAAGATTGGAAATCTTTCAATCTAAAATTCAAAGAAAGATTATATTATAATGGTCGAAACTTCCCGATTCCCTTCTACTGCTAATGTAATATCTACTGATTGGGTCTTGAATTTCATTGGCATAGCCGGCGGCTAACTAGTTGTGGAAAGTCCCTTATGTAATCTACATATATAGACTCGCGAGAATCTCTGAGTGTTCAGGCATTCAATCACTATTAGATTGAGATTGGATGGATAATTTACTTTTTTATAGAAAAAGTAAAAAAAAAAAAAATAATAATTTTTTTTTTAACCCCTCGTCAAGAGTATAATATACTATCTCCCAACTGCTTCAGAGAGACAATCGGGAAAGGAAGGGGTACGGATTAGATCAAATAGGAAATAAAAGTATGTAATAGATAGCAATTGATCTATTTGTACTTTGAAGGGCAACAAAGAATGGGCCCTCTTTTTTTATTACTATTTATTACTATATATATATGTTCCATTAGTAACATTCCTTTGTAGCGTCATTGTGTATTTTAGTTGTGTTTAGTCTTTCCCGATTAGAAATCATATAGGAATTTTTTAGAAATGTATTTATTTGATTGGTTCATCAATAGTGTTCGACCAGAATCCCTTTTTGACTCTGGACCATGGATTCTACTATTATTAGTGAGCAATACAATAATGGAATATTTCTATCATAAAGATAAGGGACATAATTGACATGGATATAGTAAGTCTCGCTTGGGCTGCTTTAATGGTAGTCTTTACATTTTCCCTTTCACTCGTAGTATGGGGAAGAAGTGGACTTTAGAAGCACTACTAATTTAGTTTAGGAATGAAACGGTATCAATTGTTTTATAGATCGTTCTGCAACGCATTTTTTATTTTTTATTTGAATTGAAATAATTTTCAAATCAAAATTTATTCATTTCGAAATTCCATTGGATTCTAGTGGAGAAATGTATTATATAACAGTAAAACAATTATTTAAGAAATAAAGAGAATTGGGTCCTACGTTAATTCCATATATGGATTAATCACTATATATATTGAAGATAGAAGCTAATATAGTATACCAACTTTATTAGAAAGTAAAGTACAACTTTATACACTACTATAACACTAATAGAGAGTATGGGAAGAAATTTCTTTCTTACCATACTCTCGGATCTCATAGAATACCGCCCATTATAGCCCGTTGATTTCATTTAAGACGCAAAAAAATAATCCTTTTGATTTGATTTCTTCAACTATTGATAAGAACTCAGAAGTCAAGTTTCATTTCAAGTAATTAATTATTTTGACTGACTGTTTTTACGTAAATGATAAGTAGAAAAGCAGTAGGAACTAAAATGAACAGTGCAGTAGCAATAAATGCAAGAATATTTACTTCCATAATCTCAATCTCATCGTTTTTTTATTTCACAATAACTCGGGATTTAATCCCATAGAGATGATAAATCTTTCACCCGTCAATTCAATGAATGCATTACCTATCGATGATCTTGAATCGGATCAATATCATGAATAACAATATCTGAGCTATTAAATTAATTCGTCGTCGAGAATTGAATAGTATAACATACGAAGATCTTTTATCCATACCGAATCTAAGATTGGATTCCCGAACCAATCAAAAATTACTTTATTTATCCTTCTTTTCTGTTCTTTCTTTTCTATAACCTACCTTAGGTCTTCCGTATAGAACCATCAAATGAAGTATCCTCGTCCGTTTCCATTAACTACAAAACGCCAACAAAAAATACAAGCGAAGTGGAAAAAGAGAGGAATTAGGTTGTAAATTTGAATGATCCAATTTTCTTTGGAAGACAAAGAAGTATGAGAAAGATGAGTCGCGGGAGAAAAGATGGAATATTCTATCAACTTCACTATTTTAGTTATTTTCATTTTATTTTAGTTTAGGATTTGTTCTTTCTTCGACAGAATCCTGAAAAAAAGAGGGGAAACCCCTTCGGAATTAAATTATGATCTCTGTCCCTTCTTTCATTTCACATAAAATGGAGAGGTGAATTGATGTACTTATTGGATCCGTCGGGACTGACGGGGCTCGAACCCGCAACGTCCGCCTTGACAGGGCGGTGCTCTTGCCTATTGAACTACAATCCCAGGGAAATAAGAAGAGATCTAACAGAAAATTTGGATTCTTTTTTCTTCTCTCTTATCAGGTATTTCTTAAGAACAAGAGGGTTCTACCATCTGATAGTAGATTGGCGAATTTTTGGGCCGAGCTGGATTTGAACCAGCGTAGACATATTGTCAACGAATTTACAGTCCGTCCCCATTAACCACTCGGGCATCGACCCAACGCCTAATTAGACGTTCCATAATCAACTTCCTTTCGTCTCCCAGGCGGACTTGACAAATACATTTCACTTTTGATAAAATCCTACTCCTATGGTCTTGGTATACCCCTAGAGGGACTTGAACCCTCGTTTTCTCCGTGAAAAAGAGAGGTCGTAACCACTGGACCATAGGGGCACCAATGGACCATAGGGGCCTATGGCCACCTTTAGGAAATCAAAAAGCACTACACAATACAAATACAATAGGGAATAAGGCCTAAGGCCACCTTAACTTAATATAAATCAGCCGAGGGACACCTTCTTTACCATTAAACTATACAATCTTTCAACTTTATTTCATTGGTCTTTCTCGTCTTTATCTCTCTCATTCAGAAAGAGTTTTGCATTGGATCCAAGAGACGGTACCTCTGAATCAGCAGAGCAGGAGATGCAAAAAAAAATGATTTACCAAAGTCTGATTTGGGAATTATATTGAGCCCTAAATCATATCAAAGTCATATCAAATTATATATAGCCCTAAATAATACTGTCAACTGTCAATTGACGACAGGAGGGCAATAAAAGAAGAGAAAAGACATTAGGTATATCCGCCGGGTTC